GTTAATGTAGCTTAAAGATTAAAGCAAAGCACTGAAAATGCTTAGATGGATTATTTAATCCCATAAACACAAAGGTTTGGTCCTAGCCTTTTTATTAGCTTTTAGTTGACTTATACATGCAAGCATCCCCGCCCCGGTGAGAATGCCCTCTATATCTTCTCAGATCAAAAGGTGCAGGCATCAAGTTCACTCATTCTACCGTAGCTCATAACGCCTTGCTTAACCACACCCCCACGGGACACAGCAGTAATTAAAATTAAGCAATGAACGAAAGTTCGACTAAGTCAAACTAAGATTAGGGTTGGTAAATTTCGTGCCAGCCACCGCGGTCATACGATTAACCCAAGTTAATAAAGCACGGCGTAAAGCGTGATTAAGAAAATTAACCAATAAGACTAAATCAATACTAAGCTGTAAAAAGCCCTAGTATAAATAAAATAAAACACGAAAGTAGTCTTAAAATTTCTGAATTCACGATAGCTAAGACCCAAACTGGGATTAGATACCCCACTATGCTTAGCCTTAAACACAAATACTTAATAAACAAGAGTATTCGCCAGAGAACTACTAGCAACAGCCTAAAACTCAAAGGACTTGGCGGTACTTTACATCCCTCTAGAGGAGCCTGTTCTATAATCGATAAACCCCGATAAACCTCACCACCTTTTGCAATCTCAGTCTATATACCGCCATCTTCAGCAAACCCTAACAAGGCCTCACAGTAAGCACAAGAATTTTACATTAATACGTTAGGTCAAGGTGTAACCTATAAGGTGGGAAGAAATGGGCTACATTTTCTATTAACTAGAACACTTACGATAACTTTCATGAAACCTTGAAAGTCAAAGGCGGATTTAGTAGTAAGTTAGGAATAGAGAGCCTAGCTGAATAGGGCAATAAAGTACGCACACACCGCCCGTCACCCTCTTCAAATATTTTATGTTATACTTATATATAATTTCATTTAACTTAAATTCATATAAGAAGAGATAAGTCGTAACAAGGTAAACATACTGGAAAGTGTGTTTGGAATAACCAAAATGTAGCTTAATATTAAAGCACCTGGCCTACACCCAGAAGATTTCTTCAACAAGAACATTTTGAAACTAATTCTAGCTCAACAGAACCAAAACTTAATAACAACCTGTCAATAAACCAAAACATTTACCTTTTAAAAAGTATAGGAGATAGAAATTTAAAACATGAAGCTATAGAGATAGTACCGTAAGGGAAAGATGAAAGAAAATTTTAATAGTAAAACAAAGCAAAGATTAAAACTTTTACCTTTTGCATAATGATTTAACTAGAAAAATTTTGACAAAAAGAATTTAAGCCAAAACCCCCGAAACCAGACGAGCTACTTATAAGCAGCCAATTAGGGCCAATCCGTCTATGTAGCAAAATAGTGGAAAGACTTTTAAGTAGAGGTGAAAAGCCTATCGAGCCTGGTGATAGCTGGTTGTCCAGATTAGAATTTTAGTTCAACTTTAAATTTATCTAAAGCATAACTCTTAAAGCCAAATATAAATTTAAATGTTATTCTAAAGAGGGACAGCTCTTTAGAAAAAGGAAAAAACCTTAATTAGAGAGTAAATACTCTATTCACCATAGTTGGCCTAAAAGCAGCCATCAATTAAAAAAGCGTTAAAGCTTAACCTAATTATTAAAACTTAATCTCTTAATTCTAAAATGACCTCCTAATGTACTTACTGGACTAATCTATAATTTTATAGAAGAAATAATGTTAGAATGAGTAACAAGAACAATTATTCTCCCTGCATAAGCTTATATTAGACCAAATAATTCTCTAATAGTTAACAACTCTATAACAATAAGTATAATATAAAATTATTATTCAATGTATTGTTAACCCAACTCCGGTATGCACAATATTAAGGGAAAGATTAAAAAGAATAAAAGGAACTCGGCAAATAACAACCCCGCCTGTTTACCAAAAACATCACCTCTAGCATAAAAAGTATTAGAGGCACCGCCTGCCCAGTGACATAAGTTAAACGGCCGCGGTATCCTGACCGTGCAAAGGTAGCATAATCATTTGTTCCTTAAATAGGGACTTGTATGAATGGCTTGACGAGGGTTTAACTGTCTCTTATTCTTGATCAGTGAAATTGACCTTCCCGTGAAGAGGCGGGAATAAACAAATAAGACGAGAAGACCCTATGGAGCTTAAATTTTATAGTCTAGCATTCACTAAACTCTCTCTACGGATTTAAGACTTATGCCTACAGACTACAAATTTTGGTTGGGGTGACCTCGGAGAATAAACTAACCTCCGAATGATATTAATCTAGACCATAACCCGTCTAAATCTAAGTTCATAAATTGACCCAAAAAACATTTGATCAACGGAACAAGTTACCCTAGGGATAACAGCGCAATCCTACTCAAGAGTTCATATCGACAGTTAGGGTTTACGACCTCGATGTTGGATCAGGACATCCAAATGGTGTAACCGCTATTAATGGTTCGTTTGTTCAACGATTAAAGTCCTACGTGATCTGAGTTCAGACCGGAGAAATCCAGGTCGGTTTCTATCTATTATTAGATTTCTCCCAGTACGAAAGGACAAGAGAAATAAGGCCAATTTTCCTAATACGCCTTAAACAAATAAATGATATTATCTCAATTTAATTAGCTACTCCCTACCCAATCCTAGAACAGGATTTGTTAAGATGGCAGAGCCTGGAAATTGCGTAAGACTTAAAACTTTATTATCAGAGGTTCAACTCCTCTTCTTAACATTTATGTTTCTAATAAACTTTCTTCTATTAATCATCCCAATCCTAGTAGCAATAGCCTTTTTAACCCTTGTAGAACGAAAAATATTAGGCTATATACAACTACGAAAAGGCCCAAATGTAGTCGGACCTTACGGTCTTCTACAACCCTTTGCCGATGCCATAAAACTATTCACTAAAGAACCCTTAAAACCCCTAACATCCTCAATCTCCCTATACATTATCGCCCCCTCAATAGCCTTAATACTAGCATTCACCTTATGAATCCCCCTACCAATACCTCAACCTCTAATCAATATAAATATAGGAGTACTATTTATTCTTGCCACATCAAGCCTAGCCGTTTATACAATCTTATGATCAGGATGGGCCTCAAACTCAAAATACGCATTATTTGGAGCATTACGAGCCGTAGCACAAACAATCTCCTATGAAGTAACCCTAGCCATTATTCTTTTATCAATTTTACTACTAAATGGGTCATTTACCTTATCTTCCCTAATCACAACCCAACAATTCACATGACTCCTCCTACCAACATGACCTCTTGCCATAATGTGATTTATCTCAACATTAGCAGAAACTAATCGAGCACCCTTTGATTTAGCAGAAGGTGAATCAGAACTAGTCTCAGGCTTCAATGTTGAATATGCAGCAGGTCCATTTGCCTTATTTTTTATAGCTGAATATACAAACATTATCATAATAAATGCCCTCACAACCACCATCTTTATAGGAGCACTGTTCAACCCACTAATTCCTGAAACATTTACATTAAATTTTGCCCTAAAAACCCTCATACTTTCATCCATCTTTCTATGAATCCGGGCATCCTACCCTCGATTCCGCTATGACCAGCTTATACATCTCTTATGAAAAAATTTCCTTCCTCTAACACTAGCCCTATGCATATGACATATCTCACTACCTATTATCACAGCATGCATCCCTCCACAAACTTAAAGAAATATGTCTGACAAAAGAGTTACTTTGATAGAGTAAATAATAGAGGTTTAAATCCTCTTATTTCTAAAACAATAGGACTTGAACCTAATCATAAGAATTCAAAATTCTTTGTGCTACCATTACACCATGTTTTATCAGTAAGGTCAGCTAAATAAGCTATCGGGCCCATACCCCGAAAATGTTGGTTTATATCCTTCCCGTACTAATTAACCCCTTAACCTCCTCAGCTATCTATTTCACCCTAATTTCAGGGACCATTATTACACTATTTAGCTCCCATTGACTATTAGTCTGAGTAGGACTAGAAATAAGCATATTAGCAATTATCCCCATCCTTATCAGTAAAGCTAATCCACGATCAACAGAAGCCGCATCCAAATATTTTTTAATTCAAGCCACTGCATCAATAATCTTAATAATAGGATCAATCATTAACTTCATAGAGATAGGTCAATGAACCATAGCCAACTTATATAACCCAATTTCATCCCTAATATTTACCATTGCACTTTCAATAAAAATGGGACTAGCCCCATTTCATCTATGAGTACCTGAAGTAACCCAAGGAATTTCACTCACATCAGGACTTGTTCTTTTAACATGACAAAAAATTGCCCCAATCTCAATCATATTTCAAATTTCACCATCCATCAACCCCAATCTAATTATAATTATAGCCATCCTATCTATCATATTAGGTGGCTGAGGAGGTCTTAACCAAACCCAACTACGAAAAATTATAGCATACTCATCAATTGCTCACATAGGATGAATAATGGCAATCGTTTCATTTAACCCTACCCTAACAATATTTAATCTAATTATCTATATTATACTAACATTTAACATATTCATTATATTCTATTACAACAAAAATACTACCACTTCATCACTCTCTAATACATGAAGCAAATCTCCTCTCCTAACCTCCATAATTCTTATTGTCCTAATATCCTTAGGAGGGCTCCCTCCCCTAACTGGATTTATACCAAAATGAATAATCATTAAAGAACTTGTATCCAATAACAATATTATTCTTCCTACAATAATAGCAATATTAGCCCTTCTAAACCTATTTTTTTACATACGACTTATTTACTCAACATCCCTAACCCTTTTCCCATCATCAAACAACATAAAAATAAAATGACAATTTGAAAATTCAAACTCAATACCCCTATTATCAACTTTCATTATTTTATCTACCATAACCCTTCCCCTTATACCTCTTCTTCTACCAATTACTTAGAAATTTAGGTTAAATAGACCAAGAGCCTTCAAAGCCCTAAGTAAGTGAATTCACTTAATTTCTGAACTAAGGACTGCAAGACTCTATCCTACATCAACTGAATGCAAACCAGCCACTTTAATTAAGCTAAGCCCTTAGCTTTAACTCCACTCTTCATACTAGACTGATGGGATTTAAACCCATAAACCTTTAGTTAACAGCTAAATGCCTTAATCAACTGGCTTCAATCTACTTCTCCCGCCGTATAAAAAAAAAGGCGGGAGAAGCCCCGGCAGAGTTGAAGCTGCTCCTTTGAATTTGCAATTCAATATGATAAATCACCTCAGGACTTGGTAAAAAGAGGGATTCAACCTCTGTCTTTAGATTTACAGTCTAATGCTTGCTCAGCCATTTTACCACCTACCTATGTTCATCAATCGTTGATTTTTCTCAACTAATCACAAAGACATTGGAACTTTATACCTCCTATTTGGTGCTTGAGCAGGAATGGTTGGCACAGCACTTAGCCTACTAATCCGAGCGGAATTGGGTCAGCCCGGGGCTTTATTAGGAGATGACCAAATTTATAATGTCATTGTAACCGCACATGCATTTGTAATAATTTTCTTTATAGTTATACCAATTATAATCGGCGGCTTTGGAAACTGATTAATTCCACTAATAATCGGCGCCCCTGATATAGCATTTCCACGAATAAACAATATAAGCTTCTGACTTCTTCCACCATCTTTTCTACTCCTTTTAGCCTCATCGATAGTTGAAGCTGGGGCAGGGACAGGTTGAACAGTTTATCCTCCTTTAGCCGGGAATCTAGCACATGCAGGAGCCTCAGTAGATTTAACAATTTTTTCCTTACACCTAGCAGGAGTATCATCTATTCTCGGAGCAATTAATTTCATTACAACTATTATTAACATAAAACCTCCCGCAATATCTCAATATCAAACTCCACTATTTGTATGATCAGTATTAATCACAGCAGTACTGCTTCTTCTATCCCTCCCAGTTCTAGCCGCAGGAATTACAATATTATTAACGGACCGAAACTTAAATACAACATTTTTTGATCCTGCAGGGGGTGGAGACCCTATTCTCTACCAACACTTATTTTGATTCTTTGGGCATCCAGAAGTTTATATTCTTATTCTTCCTGGGTTTGGAATTATCTCCCATATTGTAACTTATTATTCAGGTAAAAAAGAACCCTTTGGCTATATAGGAATAGTATGAGCTATAATATCAATCGGCTTCCTTGGATTTATTGTGTGAGCACACCATATATTTACAGTAGGTATAGACGTTGATACTCGAGCATATTTTACTTCCGCAACTATAATTATTGCTATTCCCACAGGAGTGAAAGTTTTCAGCTGATTAGCAACTTTACACGGAGGAAATATCAAATGATCTCCAGCAATATTATGAGCCCTTGGCTTTATTTTCTTATTTACTGTAGGAGGACTAACAGGAATTGTTTTAGCTAATTCATCCCTAGATATCGTCCTACATGATACATATTATGTTGTAGCCCATTTCCACTATGTTCTATCTATAGGAGCTGTATTTGCCATTATGGGTGGATTTGTTCACTGATTTCCTCTATTTACTGGCTATACACTTGATGATATATGAGCTAAAATTCATTTTACTGTTATGTTCGTAGGAGTAAATATAACTTTCTTCCCACAACATTTTCTAGGATTATCAGGAATACCACGACGATATTCAGACTATCCAGATGCTTATACAGCATGAAACACTGTATCTTCAATAGGCTCTTTTATCTCCCTAACAGCTGTAATAATCATAATTTTTATAATCTGAGAAGCATTTGCATCAAAACGGGAAATTCTAACCGTTGAATTAACAACTACTAATTTAGAGTGACTACATGGATGTCCTCCACCCTATCACACATTTGAAGAACCAACTTATGTTAAAGCATAAACCAAGAAAGGGAAGAATCGAACTTCCTAAAACTGGTTTCAAGCCAGTCCCATAACCATTATGACTTTCTTCATAAGATATTAGTAAAAACATTACATAACTTTGTCAAAGTTAATTTATAGGTTTAAATCCTTTATATCTTTATGGCATACCCTTTTGAAATAGGATTTCAAGATGCTACATCACCTATTATAGAAGAATTACTACATTTTCATGACCATACTCTAATAATTGTTTTCCTAATTAGCTCCTTAGTTCTTTATATTATTTCCCTAATGCTAACCACAAAACTTACTCACACAAGCACCATAGATGCCCAAGAAGTTGAAACTATTTGAACAATTCTTCCAGCCATTATCCTAATCTTAATTGCCCTCCCCTCACTACGAATTCTTTACATAATAGATGAAATTAATGATCCATCACTTACAGTAAAAACTATAGGCCATCAATGATACTGAAGCTATGAATATACAGATTATGAAGACTTAAACTTTGATTCCTATATAGTACCAACCTCAGACCTAAATCCAGGAGAATTACGTCTATTAGAAGTAGATAACCGAGTAGTTTTACCCATAGAATTACCTATCCGTATATTAATTTCATCTGAAGACGTCCTTCACTCTTGAGCAGTCCCATCTCTTGGACTAAAAACAGATGCTATTCCAGGTCGACTTAATCAAGCCACACTCACTTCAACACGACCAGGACTATACTATGGACAATGTTCAGAAATCTGTGGATCTAACCATAGCTTTATACCTATTGTCCTCGAACTAGTTCCTCTAAAACATTTCGAGAACTGATCCTCATCAATACTATAAATTCATTATGAAGCTATAAAGCATCAACCTTTTAAGTTGAAGATTAGAAGTTTAAACCTTCTCATAATGAGATGCCACAATTAGATACATCAACATGATTTATTACAATTCTATCAATGATTGCTGCCCTATTTATTATATTTCAACTTAAAATCTCAAACCACTCCTACCCTATTAATCCATCATTCAAAGATATAAAATTAACTGAAAATAAAACCCCTTGAGAAAATAAATGAACGAAAATCTATTTGCCTCTTTCATTACCCCAACAATAATAGGCCTACCAATTGTTGTTCTTATCATTATATTCCCAAACATCTTATTTCCATCTTCCAACCGACTTATTAATAACCGATTAGTCTCATTTCAACAATGACTAATTCAACTTGTACTAAAACAAATAATGACAATACATAATCAGAAAGGACGAACCTGATCTTTAATACTTATTTCACTAATTATATTTATTGGGTCAACTAATCTTCTAGGACTCCTTCCCCATTCTTTTACACCAACAACCCAATTATCAATAAATTTAGGAATAGCTATCCCCTTATGAGCCGGAGCAGTAATTACTGGATTCCGTAACAAAACCAAATCATCCCTAGCCCATTTCCTCCCTCAAGGAACTCCAATTCCCCTAATCCCTATACTTATCATTATTGAAACAATTAGCCTTTTTATTCAACCAATAGCCCTTGCTGTACGATTAACCGCTAACATTACAGCCGGACATCTACTTATGCATCTAATTGGCGGAGCTACTATAGTATTAACTTCAATTAGCCCTCCAACTGCAATAATTACATTTATTATCTTAATTCTACTTACAATTCTTGAATTCGCAGTTGCTTTAATTCAAGCTTATGTATTTACTCTTCTAGTCAGCCTATACTTACATGATAATACCTAATGACCCACCAAACCCACGCCTATCATATAGTTAACCCCAGCCCCTGGCCATTAACAGGAGCCTTGTCCGCACTACTTCTTACGTCCGGCCTAGTTATATGATTCCACTTTAATTCAACCACACTATTAACATTAGGAATATTAACTAATATACTAACTATATACCAATGATGACGAGACGTAATTCGTGAAGGGACATTCCAAGGACATCACACTTCAATTGTTCAAAAAGGACTACGATATGGAATAGTCCTATTTATTATCTCAGAAGTGTTCTTTTTTGCAGGCTTTTTTTGAGCATTTTACCATTCTAGCCTAGCTCCTACCCCAGAGCTTGGTAGTTGCTGACCCCCCATTGGCATTAACCCACTTAATCCACTAGAAGTACCACTCTTAAACACCTCTGTTCTCCTAGCTTCAGGAGTCTCAATTACATGAGCTCATCACAGCTTAATAGAAGGAAATCGCAAACATATAATTCAAGCTTTATCTATCACAATTGCCCTAGGACTTTACTTTACACTATTACAAGCCTCAGAATATCTAGAGACATCCTTTACTATTTCTGATGGAATCTACGGTTCAACATTTTTCATAGCTACAGGCTTTCATGGACTCCATGTCATTATTGGATCGACATTCCTACTAGTATGCCTAATACGCCAATTAAATTTCCACTTTACATCTAAACATCATTTTGGATTTGAAGCAGCTGCATGATATTGACACTTCGTAGATGTAGTATGACTATTCCTGTATGTATCCATCTATTGATGAGGCTCATACCCCTTTAGTATTAATCAGTACAATTGACTTCCAATCAATTAGCCCTAGATCAAACCTAGGAAGGAGTAATTAACCTTATAATTTCACTTCTAATAAATATTTTTATTGCTCTCCTATTAATCTCAGTAGCATTCTGATTACCCCAATTAAACATTTACTCAGAAAAAGCAAGCCCATATGAATGTGGATTTGATCCAATAGGATCCGCTCGTCTTCCATTCTCAATAAAATTTTTCCTTGTAGCAATTACATTTCTATTGTTTGATCTAGAAATCGCCCTTCTTCTACCCCTACCATGAGCATCTCAAACAACCAATATTAACCTAATACTTACTATAGCCTTAATACTGATTCTTATTTTAACCCTAGGCCTAGCCTATGAATGAACTCAAAAAGGATTAGAATGAACTGAATTGATAATTAGTTTAAACAAAATAAGTGATTTCGACTCACTAGATTATGACTCACTCATAATTATCAAATATGCCTATTATTATCTTTAACACACTTTTAGCTTACACTGTATCACTTTTAGGTATATTTATTTACCGATCCCACCTTATATCATCACTATTATGCTTAGAAGGTATAATATTGTCTATATTTATTTTATGCTCTCTTTTAACCCTTAACCTTCACTTCTCACTTTCATTTATAGTTCCAATTATTCTACTAGTATTTGCAGCATGCGAAGCAGCAGTAGGTCTAGCCTTACTAGTAATAGTATCAAACACTTACGGGATAGACTATGTACAAAACCTTAACATTCTACAATGCTAAAAATTATTTTACCAACTATCTTACTAGCACCTCTCACATGATTCTCTAAAAATTCAATAATCTGAATTAACCCATCAATTCATAGCTTAATAATTAGCCTAATAGTATTCATAACACTAAATCAAACTGATGATATAGGGCTAATCTGCTCTCAAACTTTCTTTTCAGACTCCCTCTCTACACCCCTATTAATTCTAACAGCATGACTTCTCCCCTTAATAATTATAGCTAGCCAAAAACACCTATCCAAAGAACCTCTGATTCGAAAAAAACTATATATTCTCATATTAATTTCACTTCAATCATTCCTAATTATAACTTTCTCTGCTACTGAGCTAATCATGTTTTACATCTTATTTGAAGCTACCCTAATTCCTACTCTAATTATCATTACCCGATGAGGAGCCCAAACTGAACGATTAAACGCAGGAACATACTTTTTATTTTATACATTAGTTGGATCATTACCTCTCTTAATTGCCCTAATTTACATTCAAAAATCCTATGGATCCCTAAACTTTGTTATTTCAATATATCAGACCTCTAACCTATATTACTCATGATCAAACAACATCCTATGATTAGCATGTATTATAGCATTTATAGTTAAAATACCATTATACGGCTTTCACCTGTGACTACCAAAGGCCCATGTTGAAGCCCCAATTGCAGGATCCATAGTTCTTGCAGCAATTTTACTAAAATTAGGAGGGTATGGAATAATCCGAATCTCTACTCTCCTTCATCCTATCACAACTACCATAGCTTATCCTTTCATTATACTCTCCCTATGAGGAATACTAATAACAAGCTCTATTTGTTTACGACAAACCGACCTAAAGTCCCTAATCGCTTATTCATCAGTTAGTCATATAGCCTTAGTAATTGTAGCAATTATAATTCAAACACCCTGAAGTTTTATAGGAGCCACAGCACTTATAATTGCTCATGGACTAACATCCTCAATACTATTCTGCCTTGCTAATACAAACTATGAACGAATCCACAGTCGAACTATAATCTTAGCACGCGGCCTACAATCAATTCTTCCATTAATAGCTATATGATGAACCTTAGCTAGCCTAACCAACCTAGCTCTCCCACCATCAATTAACCTAATTGGGGAATTATATGTTATCTTATCATCCTTTACATGATCTAACTTCACAATTATCCTTATAGGTATAAATATATTAATTACAGCCCTATACTCACTATATATACTAATCACAACTCAACGAGGAAAATTTTCATATCACACGTCAAATATATATCCTTCCTTTACACGAGAAAATACACTAATATTACTTCACATGTTCCCACTTCTTACCCTATCCATTAATCCTGTTATTATCCTAGGACAATCCTATTGTAAATATAGTTTAAACAAAACATTAGATTGTGAATCTAATAATAGAGTCTTACACCCTCTTATTTACCAAGAAAGTATGCAAGAACTGCTAATTCATGCCCTCCATACCTACCCGTATGGCTTTCTTAACTTTTATAGGATAGTAGTAATCCATTGGTCTTAGGAACCAAAAAATTGGTGCAACTCCAAATAAAAGTAATAAACATATTCTCCTCACTTATCCTTATATCTCTTATCTCACTTACTTTTCCAATCTTTTTAACCTTTACTGATTTAGATAAAAACCACAAGTATCCAAACTATGTAAAAACTTCAATCGTACTAGCCTTACTATTCTGCCTTATCCCCATACTAATATTTATTAACTCAAACTATGAGCTAATAATTTCTAATTGACACTGAATAACTATACAAACTTTTAAACTTTCCATAAGCTTCAAACTAGACTACTTCTCTATACTCTTTATGCCAGTAGCATTATTTGTAACATGGTCAATTATAGAGTTCTCAATATGATATATACACTCCGACCCATATATCAATCGATTTTTTAAATATTTACTTATATTTCTAATTACCATAATAATCTTAGTTACATCCAATAATCTATTCCAACTATTTATTGGATGAGAAGGGGTAGGAATTATATCATTCCTACTAATCGGCTGATGATATGGCCGAACTGATGCCAATACAGCCGCCCTACAAGCAATTCTCTACAACCGAATTGGGGATATTGGATTCGTCCTGGCTATAGCATGATTCCTAACAAACTCAAACTCATGAGAATTTCAACAACTATTTATAATAAATGTCACCCTCCTACCCTTAATTGGTCTATTACTTGCAGCAACCGGAAAATCCGCTCAATTTGGACTTCACCCATGACTCCCATCAGCAATAGAAGGCCCAACACCTGTCTCAGCCCTTCTACATTCTAGCACTATAGTTGTAGCAGGAATTTTTTTACTAATTCGATTTTATCCACTAATAGAACATAACAAAACTATCCAAACTTTTACTCTATGCCTGGGAGCAGTTACAACCTTATTTACAGCTATCTGTGCTCTAACCCAAAATGATATCAAAAAAATTATCGCATTTTCTACATCAAGCCAACTAGGGTTAATAATAGTAACAATTGGAATCAATCAACCTCACTTAGCATTTCTTCACATCTGTACCCACGCATTCTTTAAAGCAATACTATTTATATGTTCCGGGTCAATTATTCATAACTTAAACGATGAACAAGATATCCGCAAAATAGGAGGATTATTTAAATCCCTCCCCTTTACCTCCTCATCTTTAATAGTTGGAAGCCTTGCATTAACAGGAACACCTTTCCTAACAGGATTTTACTCTAAAGACCTAATCATTGAGTCCATAAACACGTCGTATACCAACGCCTGAGCCCTATCAATTACTTTAATCGCTACCTCCCTTACAGCTGCTTACAGCACACGAATCATCTTCTTTGCTCTAATAGGACAACCCCGATTCTCCCCAATAATTCTTATCAATGAAAATAATCCCCAACTTACTAACTCTATTAAACGTCTACTAATTGGAAGCATTGTCGCAGGTTTTCTACTAACATACAATATTCCTCCAATAAATACACCAATTTTAACCATACCCCTATACCTAAAAATTACAGCCCTATTTATTACACTTTTAGGCTTCACAATTGCCATAGAACTTAATCTACTAACATTAAACCTAAAAACAAAATTCTATTCAAGCCTACCCAAATTCTCCATTTTATTAGGCTACTTCCCCTTAACTATACACCGAATTTATCCTTACCTAAACCTAACCGCAAGCCAAAAACTAGCATCAAATCTGCTAGACCTAGTATGAATAGAAAAATCAATTCCCAAATTGACTGCAAATATTCATTTAACAGCCTCAACTATAACCTCTAGCCAAAAAGGACTAATCAAATTATATTTCCTATCGTTCCTAATTTCCACTATTCTAGCTATTACCATTTCCACCTATTTCCACGGGTAATCTCAATCACAATAAAAATGCACACAAACAATGATCAACCAGCCACAACCATTATTCAACTTCCACAGCTATACATTGCTGCAACCCCTATAGAATCCTCACGAATTAGTCCTAACTCATTACTATCAAATAACATTCAATTATCTGAACTACCCAACTCAATCACAATATCCCCTCCCTCATACAAAGCTATGAACATAACCATTAAGACCTCCGCTAAAAATCCAACCAACAATACACCCCAAATAACAATATTAGAACTTCAAGTCTCAGGATACTCCTCAGTGGCTATTGCAGTAGTATAACCAAATACTACTAATATTCCTCCCAAATAAATTAAAAAAACTATCAAACCAAGAAAAGACCCACCAAAATACAACACAATCCCACACCCAATTCCTCCACTAACAACCAACCCTAAACCCCCATAAATAGGTGATGGCTTTGAAGAAAACCCTACAAAACCCAACACAAATAATAAACTTAACAAGTACATTATATAAGTCATTATTTTTACATGGAATTTAACCATGACTAATGACATGAAAAATCATCGTTGTGATTCAACTATAAAAACGTTAATGACAAACATCCGCAAAACCCACCCTCTTATTAAAATTATTAACCACTCATTTATTGACTTACCTGCACCATCCAATATTTCTGCATGATGAAACTTCGGATCACTCTTAGGCTTATGTCTAATCATTCAAATTATTACTGGGCTATTCCTAGCAATACACTATACATCAGATACCGCAACAGCCTTTTCATCCGTCACTCATATCTGCCGAGACGTAAATTACGGCTGACTAATCCGCTATATACATGCTAATGGAGCCTCAATATTTTTCATCTGCCTATTCCTTCACGTAGGGCGAGGACTTTATTATGGATCTTATACTTATTTCGAAACCTGAAACATTGGTGTTATTCTCCTATTTGCTGTCATAGCAACCGCATTTATAGGCTACGTTCTTCCCTGAGGACAAATATCCTTCTGAGGAGCAACCGTAATTACTAACCTCCTATCTGCAATTCCATATATTGGAACAACACTAGTCGAATGAATCTGAGGAGGATTCTCAGTAGATAAAGCTACCCTCACACGGTTCTTCGCATTTCACTTTATTCTCCCATTTATCATTACAGCACTAGTAGCAGTCCACCTACTTTTTCTCCACGAAACTGGATCTAACAACCCCTCAGGACTAATTTCCGACTCCGATAAAATTCCTTTCCATCCATATTATACCATTAAAGATGTCTTAGGAGTATTATTACTACTATTGCTCCTAATAATTCTAGTCCTATTCTCCCCAGACCTATTAGGAGACCCAGATAATTATACTCCCGCTAACCCCCTTAATACCCCACCACACATTAAGCCAGAATGATATTTCCTATTCGCTTACGCTATTCTACGATCAATCCCCAATAAACTAGGAGGAGTCCTTGCGCTAGTTCTTTCAATCCTAATCCTTATACTTTTTCCCATTCTTCATATATCCAAACAACGTAGCATAATATTCCGCCCACTAAGCCAATGCATTTTCTGAATTTTAGTAGCTGATTTATTCACTTTAACCTGAATTGGAGGTCAGCCAGTTGAATACCCATTCATTGCTATTGGTCAACTAGCATCCATTCTATACTTTTCAATTATCCTTCTAATTCTACCAGCTATTAGCCTATTTGAAAACAAACTCCTAAAATGATAAGCCCTAATAGTATAAACCATTACTTTGGTCTTGTAAACCAAAAATGAAGCTTATAGCTTCTTAGAGCAAATTTCAGGGAAGAAATTTCGCTATTCCACCTTCAACTCCCAAAGCTGATATTCTTCTTTAACTATTCCCTGCACTCGACCAGTTCCCCATTATTTAACTCGCATGTAACTATTAACTTTCATTTATTAGATTTCTAACACTGCTATGTAATACGTGCATTAATGCTCGACCCCATTAATAAATTGACCAGAACATATATTTATATTAAGTACATAGAACATACCATGTTTAATCAACATTAAACGTCCACCCCATGCGTATAAGCATGTACATTCGATACCAACATAGTACATAAACCATTCATTTATTTGTCGAGCATAAGGTTAGCAAACATACGGATATAGTCCGGGCCATGCATTCCTTAATATTGCATAGTACATGAAATTCACTTGCGGTACATGCCCCATTTTCGTCATAAACCTTTCTCCTTCCAAATGGATATCCCCTGCTACTTGTGGTCTCTTTATCTACCTACCTCCGTGAAATCAGCAACCCGCCAGAGTCATGCCTCTCTTCTCGCTCTGCGCCCATGAACCTTGGGGGTCGCTAGACTGAAACTATAACTGGCATCTGGTTCCTACCTCAGGGCCATAATATGCGTAATTGTTCCCTCGTTCCCCTTAAATAATGCATCACGATGCTTTGGGCCTATTTAGTCCGTGAAATGTCAATCCTTGCACTGCGTACCTGAGGTATTTTTATTTTTTGGGGTATGCTTCGACTCACCTATGGCCGTCAGAGGCCTTAACACAGTCAACCCAGTTGTAGCTGGACTTCTTAGTCACTATGTTTTTTCCACATATTACCATACAGGTTATTCAGAGTTAATGCTTGTAGACATAAAATTATTTATCACAGAAATCCTACAGAACCAAAAAATTAATTTTTTTTTTAAACCCTCCCCGTAAGAATACAAATTTTCTTCTTCTTACATGTAGAAAAAAAAATTAACTCGCTCATCAGTAGATTTGAATTATTAATCCAAAAATTCATTAAATTAACTACTATTTTACTATTAAAATTTATATATACTTATAATTTACTCTTCACCTAACAAAACTATATTTTAACTCGATCTAACTATTCCAAAAGTACAATACTTACATATTACTCAATTAACCCTATCTATATATGAACTTATTTACATCT